TATGAAGTGCCTGAGTAAAGGATAATTTTGATAGAATTAATAACGTGAGCCCCCCCCACCTTCATAATTTACATCTAAAAGTTTAATCTTTCCCTATGAGAATCAAAATCTCATGTACATTTTATACTAAGATATAAAAAGATAAGCTAAAGAAGCTACTGGGTTCATACCCCACGCATAAAGGTTTTACCCCTTTTCTTTTTAATCCTGGCTCTATATAAAATTCTATTTTCATGTACCTTAATCTTAGGTACCCTCATAGCTATTTCATCATACTCCTGATTAAGAATTTGGGTTGGTTTAGAAATTAATCTTTTATCGATTATTCCCCTTCTAATTAATTATAAAAATTCTTATCCTTCGGAAGCGGCTATAAAATATTTTATTACTCAAGCCCTAGCTTCAATATTACTTCTAATATCAGTTATTCTAAGAATAAATTTAAACGAATCTCTCCCCATAGATTCATTTAAATCTTTAATCATGATTTTAGATTCTTCTCTATTCATCAAGATAGGAGCCGCCCCATTCCATGCTTGATTCCCAGAAGTTATTGAAGGTATTAATTGGACCAATAGAATAATTCTCCTAACATGACAGAAACTTGCACCTATGGTTATCTTAATATACAATATTAATTTACCGCTATTTCTTAGATGAATTGTATTATTCTCTTCAATTATTGGTGGAATCTACGGGATAAATCAAACAAGATTACGTAAAATTCTAGCTTACTCATCAATTAATCACGTGGGATGAATACTAAGAAGAATATTGAACATAAATTCAGTTTGATTCATCTATTTTCTTATTTATTCAATTATTTCTGCAAATTTAATTATTATTTTTTGATTTTTTAAGATTTATTTTACTAAACAACTCTATTTAATTTTTTCCGCTCATAAAATTAACGGATTCACATTTGCCTTAAACTTTCTCTCTCTAGGAGGATTACCCCCTTTCCTAGGATTCTTACCTAAATGAATTACAGTAAATTTTTTAGTCTATAGAGAATTTTACTGGATGACAATTATTTTAATTATGTCAACTCTTATCACCCTATTTTTTTACATTCGTTTAACCTTTTCTGCTATGATGATCTCTCAGAGAGAGATAATTCTTTATCCTAATACTCTTAATAATCCTTCTATCTTTATTCTTAATTCCATCTCTTTAATAGGTTTAGTAACTAGGACCATAATTCTTAATATTTTTTAAGGATTTAAGTTAAGTAACAAACTCTCAACCTTCAAAGTTGGAAATAGAGGTTCTCTAAGCCTTAAAAGCTTTAGCTTTTTTTTTAAATTTGCAGTTTAAAATTCCATTATAAGGCTCTCTTGATGAAAGAAAATTATTTCGTTGATAGATTTACAATCTATTACCTAATCTCGGCCATTTCATCGAACAAATGATTATTTTCAACTAATCACAAAGATATTGGAACTTTATATTTTATATTTGGTGCTTGGGCAGGAATAGTAGGAACCTCATTAAGTCTCCTAATTCGGGCAGAGCTTGGAAGGCCCGGGTCATTAATTGGTAATGATCAGCTTTATAATGTTACAGTTACCGCTCATGCTTTTGTTATAATTTTCTTCATAGTTATACCAATTATAATTGGAGGCTTTGGAAACTGATTACTACCTTTAATGTTAGGGGCCCCAGATATAGCATTCCCTCGAATAAATAATATAAGATTTTGACTTCTGCCTCCTTCTATTACTTTACTACTAATAAGTAGAATAGTAGAAGATGGGGCTGGAACAGGATGAACTGTTTATCCCCCATTAGCTAGAAACTTAGCCCATAGAGGTTCCTCTGTTGATCTAGCTATTTTTAGATTACATTTAGCTGGTATCTCTTCTATCTTAGGGGCAGTTAATTTTATTACAACTGTAATTAATATACGACCTGCAGGTATAACAATGGATCGATTACCTTTATTTGTTTGGGCAGTTACTATTACCGCTATTCTTCTCCTCTTATCTCTACCAGTATTAGCAGGGGCAATTACAATATTATTAACAGATCGAAATCTTAATACATCATTTTTTGATCCAGCAGGTGGAGGTGACCCTATTTTATATCAACATCTATTTTGATTTTTTGGTCATCCAGAAGTTTATATTTTAATTCTTCCAGGTTTTGGAATAATTTCTCATATTATTAGTCAAGAAAGAGGGAAAAATGAAGCTTTTGGAACTCTAGGAATAATCTATGCTATAATTGCTATTGGTTTATTAGGCTTCGTTGTGTGAGCTCATCATATATTTACAGTTGGAATAGATGTTGATACTCGAGCTTATTTCACTTCTGCTACTATAATTATTGCTGTACCAACTGGAATTAAAGTTTTCAGATGACTAGCTACATTTCATGGAACACAAATTATATATAATCCCGCTACACTCTGAGCTCTAGGATTTGTCTTTCTTTTCACAGTTGGAGGATTAACAGGAGTAGTTCTTGCTAATTCCTCTATTGATATTGTATTACATGATACATATTATGTAGTTGCTCATTTTCATTATGTTTTATCTATAGGTGCAGTATTTGCTATTATGGCGGGGATAGTTCAATGATTCCCACTTCTCACTGGTTTAACTCTTAATAACTTTTTATTAAAGATTCAGTTTTTAGTTATATTTATTGGTGTTAATGTTACATTTTTCCCTCAACATTTATTAGGATTAAGAGGAATACCCCGCCGATATTCTGATTATCCTGATGCTTTCATAGCATGAAATATTATTTCGTCAATTGGATCTCTAATCTCCTTAATTAGAATCATATTTTTCTTATTCATTCTCTGAGAAGCCTTCTCTACTCAGCGAAAAACCCTTAGATCTCTGAGATTAACTTCTTCTATTGAATGACTCCATCACTTACCCCCTGCAGAACATAGATACTCTGAACTTCCTATATTAACGAATTAGGCTCTAATATGGCAGAGTAGTGCATTGGATTTAAATCCCAAATATAAAGATTAAACTTTTTTTAGAAATTATAACATGAAAAACTATCCTTCTTCAAGATAGAGCCTCTCCTCTTATAGAACAACTATCATTTTTCCATGATCATGCTCTTTTAATTTTAGTTCTAATCACCGTATTAGTTAGGCAGTTAATGGTCTCCCTTATCTTCAATAAATTTTCACATCGATTCTTACTTGAAGGACAAACAATTGAAATTATCTGAACAATCTTACCAGCTATCATTTTAGTATTCATCGCTATTCCATCTCTTCGATTAATTTATATTCTTGATGAAATAAATAATCCCAGGATTACTATCAAAACAATTGGTCATCAATGATATTGATCATATGAATATTCAGATTTCAAAAATATTGATTTTGATTCATATATAATTCCAATTAATGAATTAAAGGATTTTAACTTTCGTCTCCTCGACGTGGATAATCGAATTATTGTACCATTCAACTCTCAAATTCGAATATTAGTAACGTCAGGTGATGTAATTCATTCTTGAACTATCCCATCTCTAGGAGTTAAAATTGATGCTACCCCTGGTCGGCTAAATCAAATTAGATTTTCTGTTAATCGGACTGGTTTATTCTACGGACAATGCTCAGAAATTTGTGGGGCTAATCATAGATTTATACCAATTGTTATCGAAAGAATTTCTCCAATATATTTTACTAAATGAATTTCTAAAATAATTGAACTTTCATTAGATGGCTGAAAGTAAGCAATGGATTTTTAAACCATTAATAGTACCTCACGTCTACTTCTAATGAAAAATTTAGTTAAATTATAACATTAGCTTGTCAAGCTAAAATTATTAGTATTTAATAATTTTTAATCCCTCAAATAGCTCCAATAAATTGATTAACTCTAATATTATATTTTATAATTCTAATATTAATCTTTAATATCATAATTTTTTTTTCATTTACCTATAAATCTAAAAAAAATCAATTTTTTTTAAAAAAAAAATTAATCAATTGAAAATGATAATAAACTTATTCTCTTCATTTGACCCTTCAACTAATTTTAATACATCCATTAATTGATTTAGTTCAACCATCGGACTAATCATCTTACCCCCCTTATTTTGATTAGTACCTTCTCGCTTTAGAGTAATCTGAAACAAGATTACATTAACACTTCATCAAGAATTTAAAGTTCTTACTAATAGTAAATATCAAGGAAGAACTTTAATTTTTATTTCCTTATTTACATTTATTTTATTTAATAACTTTTTAGGTTTATTTCCTTACATTTTTACTAGATCAAGCCATATAGCCTTAACTTTAACTCTAGCTTTACCATTATGATTAAGATTCATAATCTATGGATGAACTATGAATACTATACATATATTTACTCATCTAGTTCCTCAAGGAACCCCTGGTATTCTAATACCATTCATAGTCCTTATTGAATCAATTAGTAATGTAATCCGACCAGGAACTCTGGCTATTCGATTGTCTGCTAATATAATTGCAGGTCATCTTTTATTGACTCTTCTTGGAAATACTAGATCTTCAGTTCCAAGTTCACTGATTAGAATCTTAATTATTGTACAAATTCTTCTTCTTATCTTAGAAACAGCTGTATCAATCATTCAATCTTATGTATTTGCTGTTCTTACAACATTATATTCAAGAGAAGTTAATTAATGTTAACATTTAAAAATCATCCATTTCATCTCGTAGACTTTAGGCCTTGGCCTATTCTAAGATCTATTAGAGCTACTACAACTATAACAGGGTTAATTAAGTGATTCCACTTATATGAAATTAATCTCCTTATCTTAGGTGTTATTGTTATATTATTAACTATATTTCAATGATGACGAGATATTGTGCGAGAAGGTACCTATTTAGGATGTCATACACTCAAAGTAACTTTAGGCCTTCGATGGGGTATAATTTTATTTATTACTTCTGAAGTATTTTTCTTTATCTCATTCTTTTGAAGATTTTTTCATAACTCCTTAGCCCCTAGAGTTGATTTAGGAATAAATTGACCACCTAAAGGAATTATTACATTTGATCCTATTGATATTCCATTATTAAATACATTAATTTTATTAACTTCAGGATTAACCGTAACGTGAGCCCATCACAGATTAATAGAGAATAACTATAAACAATCATTTCAAGGGTTAATTTTAACAGTAATTCTAGGAATATATTTCTCCGTCCTTCAAGGTTATGAATACTTTGAAGCCCCTTTTACAATCTCTGATTCAGTTTATGGATCCTCATTCTTTCTATGCACAGGATTCCATGGACTTCACGTATTAATTGGAACTATATTTTTATTAATTTGCTTGATTCGACTTATTTTTAATCACTTTAGATCAATTCATCATTTTGGATTTGAAGCAGCAGCTTGATATTGACATTTTGTAGATGTAGTCTGATTATTCTTGTATATTTCAATCTATTGATGAGGTAGATAAATTCATTTATATAATATAATAATTATATTTGACTTCCAATCAAAAAATCTAGATAATAGTATAAATAATCAAAAGTATTAGAATTGCAACATTAATTATTTTTATAATTTCCCTAATTCTAGTTTTAATTCTTAATCTAACTTCAAAGAAAACTTTTATAGATCGGGAAAAAAGGAGTCCTTTTGAGTGTGGATTTGACCCAAAATCAGTTGCACGATTACCTTTTTCTCTTCATTTCTTCTTAATTGCTATTATCTTCATAATTTTTGATGTAGAAATTACTCTTCTACTTCCAATAATTCCTAGCCTTCAATCATCTAACATCATGGAATACTCTCTAATTGTTTCACTCTTTATATTAATTCTACTATTAGGTTTATATCATGAGTGAAATCAAGGAGCATTAAACTGAACATCATAGGATAATAGTTAACTATAACATTTAACTTGCACTTAAAAAGTATTGAATAATCAATTTATCTTAATAATCAGGAAGCAAAAAATTGTATTTAGTTTCGACCTAAAAGTTTGACTTAAAAGTCTCTGTTTTTAATTGAAACCAAAATAGAGGTATATCATTGTTAATGATAAAATTGAAAAATTTCCAATTAAAGAAATATGAAAATCAAGGATAAGCTTCTAACTTAATCTTTAAGCGATGTAATTTCGTTTATATTTCTAGTTTATATAGTTTAATAAAAATATTACATTTTCACTGTAAAGTTAGATTCAATCTTTTAAACACTTAAAATTGTTAGGCAATTCATTAGCTTCTTCAAAGCTACGCTCTTAGTATAAGCTATTTAAGTAAAATATATTCATTAATAAATAAATAACCCAAATTACTATTATAACAAAATATATCTTTACATAATTAAGGGAAAAATATTGAAATTTTATTGATAACTTAGAAATTATAAAACTTAGATTTTTTCCCCCGTAATACTCGATTCAGCCTTGATCAAATAATTTTAAATAAATATCCCCTAGTCACAACGGTGATAAATTAACGCCTAAAGTTGATAAAATAGGTAAATTTCATATTAAAGCAGAAAAAGTTCTCCTAGTTAAACATATTAATCTTTTTAAATGATAAGTCATTTTAAGTTTAAATATCTCATAACCAATAAAGACACCTGATAAAATTATTAATAAAGCTATTAATTTCATCATAAGAGGTAAACAAATATAAATAGGAGTAGAAAAAATTATTCATGATAACATACTTCCTATAAAAATTACAAATAAAATAATACCTCCTATACTTTTTAGTATAACTACAGAGTCTTCTTTAATTGAATGTAAAGATAAATAATTAAATGTCCCAGTTAAAGAATAGTAGGATAAACGAAATCTATATATAACAGTTAACCCAATTGATAAATAAAAAATTAGATAAATGATTAAATTTAAATAATTTATAGATATAGATTCAACAATTAAGTCCTTAGAGTAAAATCCAGATAAAAAGGGTAATCCACATAAAGAAAAATTCCTGATATTTATAAAAGTTCTCGTAAGAGGTATTTGATTAATAATTCTTCCTATATACCGAATATCTTGACAATTACTTATTATGTGAATAATATTACCAGCACATATAAAAAGAAGAGCTTTAAAAAGTGCATGAGTTAACAAATGAAAAAATGCTAAAGTCCTTCTACCCAAAGCTAAAATTCTCATCATTAGGCCTAATTGACTTAATGTAGAAAGAGCAATAATCTTTTTTAAATCATATTCAAAATTAGCCCCAAGTCCAGATATTAATATAGTTAATCTACCTAAAAATAGTAAAATTGTTCTAACTAATGGGGGTATAACTACGTTAAAACGAATTATTAAATATACTCCAGCCGTAACTAAAGTTGATGAGTGAACCAATGAAGATACAGGAGTAGGAGCGGCTATAGCTGCTGGTAATCATGAAGAAAAAGGAATTTGAGCTCTTTTAGTTAAAGCCGCTAATATAACAAAACAAGCAATTATACCTATAATCTTATCACCAATTATTATATCTAAATAATAGACATATCTTCATCTACCAAAATTAACTATTCAAGCAATTCCTATTAATAAAGCAACATCACCAACTCGATTAGACAAGGCAGTTAATATGCCAGCATTAAAAGACTTGACATTTTGATAATAAATTACTAAACAATAAGAAACTAATCCTAATCCATCCCATCCTAAAAGAATAGAGACTAAATTTGGCCTAATGATAAGGAAAATTATAGAAAAGACAAATAATACTACTAATAAAATAAATCGATTTAAATTTAAATCTCCAATTATATAATCTTTACTATAAAAAATTACTATTGATGAAATAAATAATACAAATCTCATAAATATTAAAGATATTCAATCTAGTAAAATCGATATTACCAACGAATTAGAATTTAATATCAATAAATTATACTCAATAATTAAAATATAGTCTAAAACTAAAAAGTTTAATCCTATAGCAAATAATAAAAATGAAAAAAAAAAAAATAATTTAAAGTAAATATTAATAATTATTTAAGGTAGAGAATACATCATTGAATCCACAAATCAAAATTTTAATTAAACTACTTAAATAAATACATAAGGTGAAATTTTCACTCATTAATACAAGTAAATTTAAAGGCAGTCAATGTATAACTAATAATAAATATTCACGTAAATTTACCTGAGTTAACCTATAAATTCCAGAATTATAACTTCCATGCTGAGTATAAGAAAATAAAAATAATGAATAAGCAGCTCTAAAGAAAGAAATTAAAGATAAAAATCATATAGTCAATCACCTAAATGTGATCAATCTAGTAATTAAAATTACTTCCCCTAATAAATTTAATGATGGCGGAGCCGCCATATTTGATGAACAGAAAAGAAATCATCATAATGAAATACTAGGAATAATATTTATTAACCCTTTATTCAAATAAATTCTTCGACTTTGAGTACGTTCATAAATAATATTAGTTAAACAAAATAAACCAGAGGAACATAGCCCATGAGCTAATATTATTACTAGTGAGCCTCAGAAACCTCAAATATTTATTGTTAAAATACCCCTTAAGACTAAGCCTATATGAGCTACTGAAGAATAAGCAATTAATGATTTTATATCACTTTGACGTATACAAATTATAGAAATCAAAAAACCCCCTAATAGACTAATTGAAATAAAAATTAAATTAATCTTGAGTCCTAAAATTATAAATAATTTTATTAAACGTATTAAACCGTAACCTCCAAGTTTTAATATAATACCAGCCAAAATTATTGATCCTGCCACAGGGGCCTCAACATGAGCTTTAGGAAGTCAAAGATGAACGAAGAATATAGGAATTTTAACAAAAAAAACTATATTTATACATAAATAAATTAAGAAATTTGACAACTGTAAGTCTATTAAATTAAAAATTATTGTACTAAGTACTCCATAACAATAAAAAATTGAAATTATTATAGGTAATGAAACAATTAAAGTATAAAATAATAAGTAAATTCCGGCTTCTAATCGCTCAGGTTGATACCCCCAACCAATAATTAAAATCAATGTAGGAATTAATCTAACTTCAAAGAATAAATAAAAAATAAATAAATTTAATGATCTAAAAACTATCAATAAAACTAATAATAAACATATAAGTATTAAATTAAATAAGTCTCTATAATCCTTTTCTCAATGAATTTTCACTCTAGCAATTATTATTAATGAACAAAGTCAAAAAGTTAATAATACTATTACATAACCAATTAAATCTAATCCAAAAAGATAAGTTAATATTGAATAAGAATAATCAAATCTAAATCTCACCCTAAATATAAATGAAAAACTTAGTAAAATTAAAACTAATATTCAAAAATTAATTAAAAAAGTTAAAGGAATCAAAAATAAAATACCACAAAAAAAAGCTATCATAAAGAAGAAAAAGTTAAAATTATGTCATTACCATGAACCCGAATTATAGATACCAAAATTGATAAACCTAAAACACCCTCACACACTCTCATTGATAATAAAATTATCAAAAAAAAAGATTCATAAATTATTAACCCTAGTGATAATGATAATATATAGTACAATGATAATACTAGAAATTCAAGACTTAAAAGTATTACTAATAAGTGAACACGATTAATAGAAAAAGAAATTAATCCTATAACAAACATTAATAATCTAATTAAAAATTCTATTGTCATTAAGTTTTAATAATTTAATCAAAAATATTGATCTTGTAAATCAAATATAAGAACCCTATCTTTTAAAACTTCAGAAAAAGGTTAAATAACCTATCTTTAATCTCCAAAATTAAAATTTTAATAAACTATTATCTGAAATTAAATTAATTATGCTAATATTAATTATTAATTCCTGTATTACTCCTAGATTAAAACACCCACTCTCCCTAGGATTATCCCTCCTAATTCAGACCTTATTAACAGCCCTAATTTCAGGTTTTTTAAGAATCAACTTCTGATTTTCATATATTCTTTTTCTAATTATAATTGGAGGGATATTAATTCTTTTTATTTATATAACTAGAATTGCATCAAATGAAAAATTTAATCTATCATTTAAAATTATATTATTTTCAATTATTATAATATTAATATTAACTATATTTATATTAAATAAATCAATATTAGTTAATTTAAATTTGGAAAACACTTGAATCCAAACCAAGTATGCTATATCATTAAATTCAATTCACTTAAATAAATATTTTAATTACCCAAATAACATTATTATTATAATAATCGTAACCTATCTATTAATTACTTTAATTATAGTAGTAAAAATTACTAAAAAAAATCAAGGACCAATCCGACAAAAATAATGAAAATAAATATTCGAAAAACTCACCCACTATTCAAAATTTTTAACAATTCTCTAATTGATTTACCTACCCCATCAAATATTAATTCTATATGAAATTTTGGTTCACTACTGGGCTTATGTTTATTAATTCAAATTATCACAGGACTATTTTTAGCTATACATTATTGTCCTAATATTGATATAGCATTTAATAGTATTATTCATATCTGTCGAGATGTCAATTATGGTTGGTTAATTCGTACTCTCCATGCTAATGGGGCTTCATTTTTTTTTATTTGCTTATATATTCATATTGGTCGAGGCATATACTATAGATCTTATAATCTTACAGAAACATGAATAATTGGTGTAACAATTTTCTTTATTGTTATAGCAACAGCTTTCCTAGGTTATGTCTTACCTTGAGGACAAATATCATTTTGAGGGGCTACTGTAATTACTAATTTATTATCAGCAATTCCATATTTAGGAAATACAATTGTTCTTTGAATCTGAGGTGGATTTGCAGTTGATAATGCAACTCTAACTCGATTTTTTGCACTTCACTTCATTATACCATTTATTGTAATTGCATTAGTATTAATTCATCTTTTATTTCTCCATCAAACAGGATCCAATAATCCTTTAGGTTCAAAAAGTAATATTGATAAAATCCCATTCCACCCATATTTTACATTTAAAGATATTTTAGGAATAATAATTTTAGTATTTTTATTAACAATTCTTACACTTAGAAACCCTTATATATTAGGGGATCCTGATAATTTCACACCTGCAAATCCATTGGTTACTCCAGTTCATATTCAACCAGAATGATATTTTCTTTTTGCATATGCAATTCTCCGGTCCATCCCTAATAAACTAGGAGGAGTAATTGCTCTTATTATATCTATTGCTATTTTATATATTATACCATTTCTAATAAAAAAAAAATTCTCAAGAAATCAATTCTACCCGGTTAATAAATTTATTTATTGAACTCTAATTATGTCAATTATGTTATTAACATGAATCGGGGCTCGACCAGTAGAAGATCCATATATTATTACTGGACAAATTATGACTATCATATATTTTATAATTTATTTTATTAATCCAATAATATTTAAATGATGAGACCATATTATATTTAAATAGTTAATGAACTTGTTATAAGTATATATTTTGAAAATATAAAAAAGAGAAACTATACTCTATTAACTTACTACTAAATTTAGTTCACTACCTAATAAAGACAAATATAATTGTCTTTAAACTAAAAAAAAAAATTAAATAATTAAGTGAAAGAGGTAGATACCTCTTTCAAGCTAAATATATTAATTTATCATAACGGAAACGAGGCAAAGTACCTCGAACTCAAACTCAAATAAATCTTAATAAGACTAATTTTAAAAAAAATATTCAGGAATAAATATTTCCCCCAAGAAAAATCATACAACTAATTATTCTTATATAAAGAATTCTAGCATATTCTGCTAAAAAAATTATAGCAAATCTACCTCTTCTATACTCAACGTTAAAACCTGATACTAATTCTGATTCCCCTTCGGCAAAATCAAAAGGAGTACGATTAGTTTCAGCTAATCTAGAGACTAATCATATAAAGCATAAAGGTAATATTAAAAAAATAAACCAGATATTCTCTTGATAATTTTTTATCTCCTCAATATTAAATCTTATAGTTATATATAAAAAAGATATTAAAATTAAGAATAATCTAACTTCATATGAAATAGTTTGAGCTACAGAACGTAAACTTCCCAATAAGGAATAATTAGAATTTGAAGATCAACCTGCTAATATAATAGTATAAACTCCTAATCTTGAGACTCTCAAAAAAAATAAAATTGAAAAATTAAATCTAAAATTTACAGTAAAAAAGGGTATACTTATTCAAAGAATTAATGATAAACAAAAATTTAATACAGGTGAAAAATAATACAAATTAAAATTTGATATTAAAGGATAATTTTGCTCCTTAGTAAATAACTTAACTGCATCTCTAAAAGGCTGTAATAATCCAATATAACCAACCTTATTAGGTCCTTTACGAATCTGAATATAACCTAAAACTTTACGCTCTAATAATGTTAAAAAGGCTACTCCTACAAGAACAGTAATTAATAAAACTACTCTACTTAAACATATTAAAAATAAATCATTTATAAACAAGTGTTATTTGTAAATCAAATTTACTTTTAAAGATTCTAAATCAATGGCACTATTCTGCCAAAATAACATTTATATTCTAAATTAAAAAAATATTATTTTAATATATGATCCTTTCGTACTAAAATATTAAAATTTTCTAAAGATAGAAACCAACCTGGCTCACGCCGGTTTAAACTCAGATCATGTAAAATATTAAAGGTCGAACAGACCTAAAATTCTAAGCTTCTACACCTAAAATTAATTTTAATCCAACATCGAGGTCGCAAACTTTTATATCGATATGAACTCTTTATAAAAATAACGCTGTTATCCCTAAGGTAATTTAATCTTATAATCACTAATAATGGATCAACTGTACATAAATAAATGTAAAAAACAAGAAAAAGTTAATTAAATTTTTCAATCACCCCAATCTAATAAATAATCAAATAAAGATAAAAATACTAATAAAAACTTATTTAAGTTAATTATAAAACTCTATAGGGTCTTCTCGTCTTTTAAGATTATTTAAGCTTTTTGACTTAAAAATAAAATTATAAAAAATTTAATTAGAGACAGTTGTTTTCTCATCCAACCATTCATTCTAGCTTTCAATTAAAAAACTATTGATTATGCTACCTTAGCACGGTCAAAATACCGCGGCCCTTTAACTACTCAGTGGGCAGGTTAGACCTAATATAATAACAAGAGGCCATGTTTTTAATAAACAGGTGAAAAACTTAATTGCCGAGTTTCTTTAATTAACCTAAAAATAATTTTTAGATAAACAGTACTTATTATACTAATTCAATCATAATTACAAAACTTAAATATTAAAATCTTAATCTTAGTATTAAATTTATAATTAATATAAATAATTTTTTTTAGTAAATAAATAATAACAAAATTTAATTAATGAAAATTTCTAATTCTATAACTTTACTAGAATATTAGATTAATAAAAATCTAACCTAAAGCTAATCCCTTAGATTATTAACTATTAATAATAAAAAATTAATAAATTAAAAAATTATTTCTAATAGACAAATTAAATTTGTTTCATAAGAAACTAGATATAAATTAAAACGAATAACGTTTCATTTCTAAGAATTTATTATAGAAATTTATTCAACAATTAAAATTATAAAATCTTAGCTCTTTAAAATTCGAGATAATAAAAATCATTTAATTATTTTAATCAACCCTGATACACAAGGTACAGAAAATTAATCATTCTTTGATAGAATTAATAACGTTCTTTCTCAATACTAATCAACTATTATAATTTTAATTTTTTCGTTAATAATAATAAAAATACTATATTTTAATTAAATAAACTTAAACGATTATAAATAAATAAATATATAATTTCAAGTTAAATTGAATCACAATTAACCTTTTAATGTAAATAAAATGCTTATATCAAGCTCTAACTTGTACTTTCAAGGTACACTTTCCAGTACACCTACTTTGTTACGACTTATTTCACCTTATAATGAAAGCGACGGGCGATATGTACATATTTTAGAGCTAAAATCAATCTAATAATATAATTAAAATTACTATCAAATCCATTTTACAAAATAATTCAAAATCATTTATCTACAAATATTATTAATGTAACCCACCTTCACTTTACTATAAACTACACCTTGATCTGATTTATAATTTAATAAAATATCTTGAATATTATAATTCTCATAAAATATTCATCTACGACGATATGTAAACTTAAAAATAAAGTTATTATAATCGTGGATTATCAATTACGAGACAGGTTCCTCTGAAAAGACTAAAATACCGCCAAATTTTTTAATTTTTAAGACCATAACTTATACTAATTCAGTTTAATAATTAACTTTCAGAATAATAGGGTATCTAATCCTAGTTTATAATCTGAATTTCTTAGATTCATATAAATTATTTAAAATTAATAAAAATTTAAAATTTCACCTTATAAATTCTTACTTAATTTAGAATTATCAATTAACTAAAACCGAATAAATTAAATTATATTATTTGTATAACCGCAACTGCTGGCACAAATTTTGTTAATAATAATTTATTATTACCAAATCTAGATTCCTCTAATATTTAATTTTTTTTACTGCGAATATAATTTCCAAGTTATTTAAACTTCTATTGAACTCATGCTAAAACTTACATTTAAAACAAAAAAAAACCTAATTTTTTAACTAAAATAAAACTTTTTGATAGAATTAATAAAAAGTAAACATTTAAAAAAAAAAATATTCCCCCTATTATTTGCCTACAATTTTAACTTCTTACATTAAACTAATAAATAATGAAAATTGACCGTTATATAACATTATATTAACAATAATCGGTTTGAACTATCCCCATAGATTCTCCCCTATTTTAACTTAAAATGACTCGGTTTGAACTATCCCCATAGATTCTCCCCTATTTTAACTTAAAATGACTCGGTTTGAACTATCCCCATAGATTCTCCCCTATTTTAACTTAAAATGACTCGGTTTGAACTATCCCCATAGATTCTCCCCCTACTACCTTATTTAAATTAAGAATTTAAATATTAACTAAATAATTTTGATAGAATTAATAAAAGCCTAAATTTATCATTTAAATAAAACTTTTAAGTAAAGATAAAATTAAGTAAACATTTTATATAAGTGTACTTTATATAATTTTATAATTAACTCAAAAATATTTTTATAATAAATTCAAGTATAATCAATAAATAAATTTATTAGTCATAAATAAATAAGGTTTTTTTTTTTTTTATATTATTGTCTATTTTCATTAAAAATTTACTATATATATATATTATAAATTAATATTTTAACAAAAATTTATAGACACTTAACATCGTGGAATTAAATTATTAATATGTTTCTTAGAGTACAAAAGAGGTATTTAAACATCCTATACGGGTAATGATTATTTAGAGGTTAATAATATCAAATAGCTTTAGGGATTGTTTTAATTTTTTTTTAAATTCAGAGACTTTTATATTTACATCTTTTTATATTTTATATTAATATCTTATATATATATATATTAAGGATGAATATATATTCCGTAAAAGTTTATATATAAAAAAAAAGTTCATTAAATCTATTGGTTTTTTTAAATTCATTAGAAATTTTTCATTAGCTATAATTACCAGAAAATAAAAAAAATCAAAAAAATGACGAAAAATGACATTTTTTGCGATTATTCTGAGTTTTTTTTCAAAATTTTTTTATTATATACATATTCAATTAGTAAACAATAATATAATCACTAATGTCTACTAAAAAATTTTTTTACAAAAAAGTTTTA